TTTCGAATAGTATTCAGGATCCTCTGTTTTCGATTATCTAATAAATCACTTAATGAAAGTAGATTATAATTCCGTTCATTTTAAAACTTCCATAATCCCTTCCCAAACCAAACATGAATCTTTCAATTCATTTGGCTCTCACGCTCAATTACTTGGTAAATTCTCATAGCTTATTTTATGAATGTAATGAGCCTATCCTCTCTTCTTTATTCATAGTCCAAAAAAATACGAATCTAATGCAAAACCAAAATAGTTGGAGGACTCTTCTGACAAAATAAAAAATATGTAATTGTCAGCAAAGTTGTTTCTTTTTTTTCTTCAGTTCAAATCCAAAAGATTTTTCTTACTTATACATTAAGGCATAGGTCGTCAATTCAGCATTAGATAAAAGGGGAAAAATGCCTATTTTTAGAACAAGCGGTTCAAATTATTTTATCAAGATGAGTGTCCTATAGCGATAAAATATTCATTTGAAAACGATCTCTATATTAACATAGTGGTAGAAAGAGTACCATGCTGTGTCTAGACTTCAAACGATTTGCTTTAACCATCTTAACAATCTCACATTATTGGTTGCTAGAGAATCAAAGTGGATTTGCCAATTAATCACGAAATGTGATGGTTCTTACATATCATTTCTTAATTTCTTCAGAAGTAATTCGAAAGATCATGCACCTTTCTTTCCTAGTTATAACGGAAAAGGGTACAGCTGGTTGGATCCAGCCTATTCTTGAAATAAACAACTCACACACACTCCCTTTCCAAAAAAGATCAATACACCAATCACTACACTTAGATTTATTGGATTTGTTGCTAAAATATCGGTATTAAATCCGAAACTCCCGGCAGATGGCCAGTGGCCTAAAGAAACGAAAGAATCGGTTACATTTTTCATATAATCTCCTCTTATAGATAGACTAAATATAGATAGACTAAAAAATCGACCAAAGTTCTTTTTCTATCACTTTGCCCCTCTTTTTTTTTTAATTTTTTAAATCGAGTCAAAAAATATTCGAGTTATAATTTCTTTTATTTATAGTTATAAAGTATGAACTACCCCTTGATTGTTTGAACACTATCAGAAAAGACTTTCCCCTGTACTACGAACGGGAAGGATGAAAGCGAATTGGTATACTAATTCCTCATCTGCAAATCAGCCCTTCCCTAACGTAGGTTATTTTCTCAACGAATAAGTAATTGTAGGAGTGAAATCTTGATCTAATTTGAAAAAACAAACGACAAGTCCACGGAAAGAAAATAGGAAAAATACATATTTTTCCTATTTCTCAGATTAAACAAAAGGATTCGCAAATAAAAGTGCTAATGCTACAACCAATCCATAAATTGTTAAAGCTTCCATAAAAGCTAGACTAAGCAATAGAGTACCTCGTATCTTTCCCTCTGCCTCGGGCTGTCTCGCGATACCCTCTACGGCTTGACCCGCAGCAGTCCCTTGACCAACTCCAGGTCCGATAGAAGCAAGCCCCACGGCTAATCCAGCAGCAATAACGGAAGCAGCAGAAATCAGTGGATTCATGATAAGTTCCTCGTACCAACAAAAAGAAATGGTTAATGATATAATCAACCAATGAATTATGACTTAATTATTCGATCAATAGGATTAATCTAGTCGAAGTAACTAAGAACTTCGAATTTCAGTAATAATATTATTGAATTATCAGAACTACTTCGATATATCCTTTTTCGTTTCTATCCACAGAGTCTTCGCGAATCCATAGAATTCTTGTTTTTCCATTTCTTGGTTCAAAACTGTTATTTCACAATTCTTTCAGCTTTTCTTAATTTCATCTGTTTATTCAGGCAAGTCACAGTCGAAACGAGACGAAAGGACTTCTGTTAAAACCCCCCTACAGTAGTAGGAGAAATAAAATGGATCTTTAGTTCATATATAACTAGTCAATATCTAATATCACATATACACGTCTTTCTTCCATAACGTAAACCATTAAATTCAATCAGATTCGAGAATCAATCTATTTTTTTAGGAATCCCTTTTTTGTTTTGTAAATTTTTTTCTTCCTTCCGTTTTCGTTATCAGCATTCCAACTGAATACAATCTAATCTAAATGGGCAAATTCAATTGAAATTGATTAAGGCCAATTATTGGATAGAAATATCATTATTTGATTGATCTAAGTTCATGCAATTTATTATTTTATTTATTAATCTAATATTTTCTTTTGGTCAATTGTTGAATAAATGTTGAATAAAATAAACTGTAAAGTGGAATAGGTTCTACGGTTTTTTATTCACTCACACGTCGTAAACATATATCTTATTGAAATTATGATTTGATGAATTAAGAAGATTGGCGGATCAATATAATATATAGTCAATATTCCTTATAAATATGGAAATGTTTGATTTTTTTTCCTATTGCTTTCTCTCGTATATAGAGTCCTGTATATTTCTATTACTTAAATAAATTATCTTAAGCCACACATACATTTCTTTGTGCTAAACTAAAAAAAAAGACTAT